GCTAACGTAGCTTAATTAAAGCATAACACTGAAGATGTTAAGATGGGCCCTAGAAAGCCCCGGGGGCACAAAGGCTTGGTCCTGACTTTATTATCAACTTTAGCCAAACTTACACATGCAAGTATCCGCACACCCGTGAGAATGCCCTTACAGTTTCCTGCTCGGAAACAAGGAGCTGGTATCAGGCACATCAATAAAAGCCCACGACGCCTTGCTCAGCCACACCCCCAAGGGAACTCAGCAGTGATAAACATTAAGCCATAAGTGAAAACTTGACTTAGTCAAGGCTAAAAGAGCCGGTAAAACTCGTGCCAGCCACCGCGGTTATACGAGAGGCTCAAGTTGATAAACCCCGGCGTAAAGAGTGGTTAAGGAAAAATAGAAACTAAAGCCGAATGCTTTCAAGACTGTTATACGTTCCCGAGAGTAAGAAGACCAATTACGAAAGTGGCTTTACTTTACCTGACCCCACGAAAGCTACGACACAAACTGGGATTAGATACCCCACTATGCCTAGCCCTAAACATTGACAATTCCATACATCTGTTGTCCGCCAGGAAACTACGAGCATCAGCTTAAAACCCAAAGGACTTGGCGGTGCTTTAGATCCACCTAGAGGAGCCTGTTCTAGAACCGATAACCCCCGTTCAACCTCACCCTTCCTTGTTTATCCCGCCTATATACCACCGTCGTCAGCTTACCCTGTGAAGGCCTCATAGTAAGCACAATTGGCACAGCCCAGAACGTCAGGTCGAGGTGTAGCGAATGGAGGGGGAAGAAATGGGCTACATTCTTTAATAGAAAGTATACGAATGACTGACTGAAATGTCTTTCCGAAGGAGGATTTAGCAGTAAGCAAGAAGTAGAGTGTCCTGCTGAATTTGGCCCTGAAGCGCGCACACACCGCCCGTCACTCTCCCCAAGCCCAAGAACTTATAATAATTAAAGACTAATCATTGCAAAGGGGAGGCAAGTCGTAACATGGTAAGTGTACCGGAAGGTGCGCTTGGAAAAATCAGAGTGTAGCTAAGACAGAAAAGCATCTCCCTTACACCGAGAAGTCATCCGTGCAAATCGAGTCACCCTGAGGCCCAACAGCTAGCCCCACATCTAAAAGCAACCAACCATCATTTATACCCCCAAACACACTAGTGTCTCTCAAACAAACCATTTTTCCCCCTAAGTACGGGCGACAGAAAAGGAACTACGGGCGCAATAGAAAAAGTACCGCAAGGGAAAGCTGAAAGAGAAATGAAATAACCCAGTAAAGCTACAAAAAGCAGAGATTTTTCCTCGTACCTTTTGCATCATGATTTAGCCAGAAACATTCAGGCAAAGGGAACTTTAGTCTGGCACCCCGAAACTGAGTGAGCTACTCCAAGACAGCCTATTAATAGGGCGCACCCGTCTCTGTGGCAAAAGAGTGGGAAGAGCTTTGAGTAGAGGTGACAGACCTACCGAACTCAGTTATAGCTGGTTGTCTGGGAACTGGATAGAAGTTCAGCCTCCCGGCTTCTTCCCTCGACTTCGTCTTAACCCCTTACAGACCCCGAAGAAACCATGAGAGTTAGCCAAAGGGGGTACAGCCCCTTTGAAACAAGATACAACTTTACCAGGAGGGTAAAGATCACAATAAGAAAAAGTAATATGTTCTGGTGGGCCTAAAAGCAGCCATCCCTGTAGAAAGCGTTAAAGCTCAGACATTTTACCAACTACCTATTCTGATAATTTTTTCTCACCCCCCTAACCTTACCAGACCGACCCATGCAAGCATGGGTGTGACTATGCTAAAATGAGTAATAAGAGGGCCTCGGCTCTCTCCCCGCACGCCCGTAACTCGGAACGGACCAACCACCGAACCTTAACGGACCCAAAAAAAGAGGGTAATGAATTACAGACTAAACAACTGGAAAAACATTCAATCTTAACCGTTAACCCCACACCGGCGTGCCCGCTGGGAAAGACTAAAAGAAAGAGAAGGAACTCGGCAAACACATAAAGCCTCGCCTGTTTACCAAAAACATCGCCTCTTGCTGAAAACCAAGAATAAGAGGTCCCGCCTGCCCTGTGACTATAAGTTTAACGGCCGCGGTATTTTGACCGTGCAAAGGTAGCGCAATCACTTGTCTTTTAAATGAAGACCTGTATGAATGGCATAACGAGGGCTTAGCTGTCTCCTTTTTCAAGTCAATGAAATTGATCTCCCCGTGCAGAAGCGGGGATGACATCATAAGACGAGAAGACCCTATGGAGCTTTAGACACCGGAATAAATCATGTTAAGCAACCCCTAACATGGGGCGAAACAAATGAAAATTATTCCATGTCTTTGGTTGGGGCGACCGCGGGGAAATAAAAAACCCCCACGTGGATTGGGGCTACACTGCCCCACAACTGAGAGCTCCTGCTCTAGCTAACAGAACATCTGACCAATTAAGATCCGGCAACGCCGATCAACGGACCGAGTTACCCTAGGGATAACAGCGCAATCCCCTTTTAGAGCCCATATCGACAAGGGGGTTTACGACCTCGATGTTGGATCAGGACATCCTAATGGTGCAGCCGCTATTAAGGGTTCGTTTGTTCAACGATTAAAGTCCTACGTGATCTGAGTTCAGACCGGAGTAATCCAGGTCAGTTTCTATCTATGCTATGATTTTTTCTAGTACGAAAGGACCGAAAAAAAGAGGCCTATACTACCAGTATGCCTCACCCCCACCTAATGAAGACAACTAAAGCAGGCAAAAGGGCATGCCCCCTTGCCGGAGATTACGGCATGTTAAGGTGGCAGAGCTCGGTTACTGCAAAAGACCTAAGCTCTTTCTACGGAGGTTCAAATCCTCCCCTTAACTATGATTTCAGTACTCATTACACATATCCTTAACCCCTTAGCCTTTATCGTCCCCATTCTTCTAGCCGTCGCTTTCCTCACCCTTCTCGAACGAAAAGTCCTGGGCTACATGCAACTCCGAAAAGGCCCTAACATTGTAGGCCCCTACGGTCTTCTACAACCCATCGCCGACGGAGTAAAACTATTTATCAAAGAACCCGTCCGCCCCTCAACCTCTTCTCCCATCCTCTTTATTTTAACCCCTATGCTAGCCCTCACCCTTGCCCTTACACTATGGGCCCCTATACCATTACCTTACCCAGTAGCCGACCTAAACCTAGGGGTCCTATTCATTCTAGCACTATCCAGCCTAGCCGTCTACTCCATCCTAGGATCAGGGTGAGCATCAAATTCCAAATACGCCCTTATTGGAGCATTACGCGCCGTAGCCCAAACCATCTCCTACGAAGTTAGTCTGGGGTTAATTCTTTTGAATGCAATCATCTTCACCGGCGGCTTTACACTCCAAACCTTTTCTGTAGCCCAAGAAAGCACCTGGTTAATCTTACCAGCTTGACCCCTAGCCGCTATATGATATATCTCGACCCTAGCAGAAACAAATCGCGCACCATTTGACCTAACCGAAGGAGAGTCTGAACTAGTCTCTGGATTTAATGTAGAATACGCAGGTGGCCCTTTCGCCTTATTTTTTCTGGCGGAATACGCTAATATTTTACTCATAAACACACTTTCCGCTACATTATTCTTAGGTGCCTCCCATATCCCAACACTACCAGAACTAACAGCCACCAATTTAATAATTAAAGCTGCCCTCCTTTCTGTAGTATTCCTATGAGTCCGGGCATCCTACCCACGATTCCGTTACGACCAGCTTATACACTTAATCTGAAAAAACTTCCTTCCCTTAACACTTGCCCTAGTAGTATGACATTTAGCCCTCCCAATTGCATTTGCCGGGCTTCCTCCAATACTTTAACCACGGAGCCGTGCCTGAAATAAAGGGCCACTTTGATAGAGTGAATCATGAGGGTTAAATTCCCCCCAGCTCCTTAGAAAGAAGGGTCTCGAACCCTACCTGGAGAGATCAAAACTCTCAGTGCTTCCACTACACCACTTCCTAGTAAAGTCAGCTAATTAAGCTTTTGGGCCCATACCCCAAGAATGTTGGTTAAACCCCTTCCTTTACTAATGAACCCCTATATCTTGGCCACCCTACTGTTTGGTCTAGGCCTGGGAACCACAATTACTTTTGCGAGCTCCCACTGACTTCTAGCCTGAATAGGACTAGAGATAAATACCCTCGCAATTATTCCTCTTATAGCTCAACACCATCACCCCCGAGCCGTTGAAGCTACCACAAAATATTTTCTTACACAAGCCACCGCTGCTGCTATACTTCTTTTTGCTGGTACTACTAATGCTTGACTGACCGGTCAATGAGAAATCCAACAAATAACACACCCTCTCCCTACAACAGTTATTATCTTAGCACTTTCCCTAAAAATTGGTCTCGCCCCAGTCCACTCCTGACTTCCCGAAGTCCTTCAAGGGTTCGACTTAACTACAGGCCTCATCCTCTCTACCTGACAAAAACTCGCCCCCTTTGCCCTACTCCTTCAAGTACAAGACACTAACCCCACCCTCCTTATTATTTTAGGCCTCACATCAACCCTTGTTGGAGGCTGAGGGGGCCTAAATCAAACACAACTACGAAAAATCCTTGCCTACTCCTCCATCGCACACCTCGGCTGAATAATTCTAGTTCTACAATTTTCCCCGACCCTAACACTTTTAGCCCTTCTTACATATCTCATTATGACATCCTCAACTTTTCTAGTATTTAAGCTTAACAAGTCAACTAACATCAATACCCTCGCCATCTCATGAACTAAATCACCCGCATTAACATGTTTAGCCCCCCTAATCCTTCTCTCCCTCGGAGGTCTCCCTCCTCTAACAGGCTTTATGCCAAAATGACTTATCCTACAAGAACTAACCAAACAAGAACTTCCCTGCACAGCCACCCTAGCAGCACTCACCGCACTACTAAGTCTTTACTTTTATTTGCGCCTCTCTTATGCCATAACATTAACAATGGCCCCTAACAACCTTCCCGGCACCACACCTTGACGCACCCTCCCCCACCAACTAACCCTCCCCCTAGCCACCTCAACAATATTAACTTTACTTCTACTACCCCTTACCCCCTCTATAACGGCATTACTAAGCCTGTAAGAGACTTAGGATAGCACCAGACCAAGGGCCTTCAAAGCCCTAAGCGGGAGTGAAAATCTCCCAGTCCCTGCTTAAGACTTGCGGGCCATTACCCCACATCTCCTGCATGCAAAACAGACACTTTAATTAAGCTAAAGCCTTTCTAGACAGATAGGCCTCGATCCTATAAACTCTTAGTTAACAGCTAAGCGCCCTAACCAGCGAGCATCTATCTACCTTTCCCCCGCCTGCCGGGGCGGTCAAAGGCGGGGGAAAGCCCCGGCAGACGTTAGTCTGCTTCTTTAGATTTGCAATCTAATATGTGACACCCCAGGGCTTGGCAAGAAGAGGGATCGAACCTCTGTATATGGGGCTACAATCCACCGCTTAAAACTCAGCCATCCTACCTGTGGCAATCACACGTTGATTTTTCTCGACCAATCACAAAGACATTGGCACCCTCTATTTAGTATTTGGTGCATGAGCCGGAATAGTAGGCACAGCCCTAAGCCTACTCATTCGAGCAGAGCTCAGCCAACCAGGCGCCCTACTAGGTGACGACCAGATTTATAACGTAATTGTGACAGCACATGCGTTTGTAATAATTTTCTTTATAGTAATACCAATTATAATCGGAGGCTTTGGTAACTGACTTGTCCCCCTAATGATCGGCGCCCCTGACATAGCATTCCCCCGAATGAACAACATAAGTTTCTGACTTCTCCCCCCTTCCTTCCTACTCCTCTTAGCCTCCTCCGGAGTTGAAGCCGGTGCTGGCACGGGATGGACCGTTTACCCCCCTCTCGCGGGCAATCTAGCCCACGCAGGGGCATCCGTGGACCTAACTATTTTCTCCCTGCATCTCGCAGGGGTCTCTTCAATCCTGGGGGCAATTAATTTTATTACTACAATCATTAACATAAAACCCCCTGCCATTTCCCAGTACCAAACACCTCTATTTGTTTGATCAGTTCTAATTACTGCTGTTTTACTCCTCTTATCCCTCCCCGTTCTTGCTGCCGGAATCACGATGCTACTAACAGATCGAAACCTTAACACCACCTTTTTTGACCCAGCAGGGGGTGGAGACCCCATCCTTTACCAGCACCTGTTTTGATTTTTTGGCCACCCTGAGGTTTACATTCTTATTCTCCCTGGGTTCGGCATGATCTCCCACATTGTTGCTTATTACTCAGGGAAAAAAGAGCCCTTCGGCTATATAGGAATAGTCTGAGCTATAATAGCAATCGGCCTTCTAGGCTTTATTGTCTGAGCTCACCACATGTTTACCGTCGGTATAGATGTCGACACTCGTGCTTATTTCACATCCGCCACAATAATTATTGCCATCCCCACGGGCGTAAAAGTTTTCAGCTGGCTAGCTACCCTACATGGGGCCTCAATTAAATGAGAAACCCCCCTTCTATGAGCGCTCGGCTTTATTTTCCTCTTCACCGTAGGAGGCCTAACAGGTATTGTCCTGGCTAATTCCTCTTTAGACATCGTCTTACATGACACATACTACGTAGTCGCACACTTCCACTATGTCTTATCAATAGGAGCCGTATTTGCTATTATAGCAGCTTTCGTGCACTGATTCCCCCTTTTCTCAGGTTTTACCCTCCACAGCACCTGAACAAAAATCCACTTCGGAATCATGTTTATTGGGGTAAACCTAACCTTCTTCCCACAACATTTCCTGGGCCTAGCAGGCATGCCCCGACGGTATTCAGACTACCCAGACGCCTACACCCTCTGAAATACTATCTCCTCTATCGGATCCCTAGTTTCCCTAGTAGCAGTCATTATGTTCTTATTTATTATCTGGGAAGCATTCGCCGCTAAACGCGAAGTTTTAGCTGTAGAATTAACTATGACTAACGTAGAGTGACTCCACGGCTGCCCTCCTCCCTACCACACCTTTGAGGAGCCTGCATTTGTTCAAGTTCAATCCCGCTAACGAGAAAGGGAGGAGTCGAACCCCCTTATACTGGTTTCAAGCCAGCCACATAACCGCTCTGTCACTTTCTTCATGAGACGCTAGTAAAAAGCCAATTACACTGCCTTGTCAAGACAGTATCGTGGGTTGAACCCCCACGCATCTCATTTACTTAATGGCACATCCCTCCCAACTAGGTTTTCAAGATGCAGCTTCACCCGTGATAGAAGAACTCCTCCATTTCCACGACCACGCCTTAATGATTGTATTCCTTATCAGCACTCTAGTACTTTACATTATTGTGGCTATGGTCACTACCAAACTAACAAACAAATATATTCTAGACTCCCAAGAAATTGAAATTATCTGAACAATTCTGCCTGCAATTATTCTTATCCTTATTGCTCTCCCCTCCCTTCGCATCCTCTACCTGATAGACGAAATTAACGACCCCCACTTAACAATTAAAGCCATAGGTCACCAATGATACTGAAGCTACGAATATACTGATTATGAAGACCTTGGATTTGACTCATATATGATTCCCACACAAGACCTAACCCCCGGCCAATTCCGCCTCCTTGAAGCAGACCATCGAATGGTTGTCCCCGTGGAATCCCCCATCCGAGTCTTAGTTTCCGCAGAAGACGTACTTCACTCATGGGCAGTCCCCGCCCTAGGCGTAAAAATAGACGCAGTCCCAGGGCGCCTGAACCAAACAGCCTTTATTGCATCCCGACCCGGGATCTTTTACGGACAATGCTCTGAAATCTGCGGAGCCAACCACAGCTTCATACCTATTGTAGTAGAAGCTGTTCCCTTAGAACACTTCGAAAACTGATCCTCTCTAATACTTGAAGACGCCTCGCTAAGAAGCTAAATAGGGTATAGCGTTAGCCTTTTAAGCTAAAGATTGGTGACCCCCAACCACCCCTAGCGACATGCCTCAGCTTAACCCCGCCCCCTGATTCGCCATCCTAGTTTTTTCTTGACTAATTTTCCTAACCATTATTCCCCCCAAAGTTCTAGCACACACCTACCCAAATGAACCTACTCTTCAAAGCGCCGAAACCCCTAAAACAGAACCCTGAAACTGACCATGACATTAAGCTTCTTCGACCAATTCATGAGCCCCACATACTTAGGCATCCCCCTGATCGCTTTAGCACTTAGTCTGCCCTGAGCACTCTACCCCACCCCTTCCGCCCGATGGCTTAATAATCGTCTACTAACCCTCCAGGGCTGATTCATTAACCGATTCACCCAACAGCTTCTACTACCCCTAAACCCCGCCGGACATAAGTGGGCAGTCTTATTTATATCCCTTATACTATTTCTTATTACCCTGAACATGCTAGGGCTTCTCCCATACACCTTTACCCCTACCACACAACTATCCCTTAACATAGCCCTGGCAGTCCCTCTTTGGCTTGCAACTGTCATTATTGGCCTACGTAATCAACCAACCATTGCTCTAGGGCACTTACTCCCAGAAGGCACACCTACCCCATTAATTCCAGTCCTAATTATTATCGAAACAATTAGTCTATTAATCCGCCCCCTTGCACTTGGGGTTCGATTGACCGCTAACCTAACGGCAGGCCACCTACTAATTCAACTCATCGCAACTGCAGCCTTCGTCCTTCTTCCCCTTATGCCCACAGTTGCCATCCTTACAGCAATCCTGCTTTTCCTCCTCACCCTCCTTGAAATCGCCGTAGCAATGATCCAAGCCTACGTCTTTGTTCTTCTTCTAAGTCTTTACCTACAAGAAAACGTCTAATGGCCCACCAAGCACACGCATACCACATAGTTGACCCCAGCCCTTGACCCCTAACAGGTGCAATTGCAGCCCTCCTAATAACATCAGGCCTCGCTATCTGATTCCACTTCCATTCTACTACACTCCTGACCTTAGGCCTAATCCTTCTCCTCCTCACAATGTATCAATGATGACGAGACATCATTCGAGAAGGAACCTTCCAAGGACACCACACACCCCCTGTCCAAAAAGGCCTACGGTACGGTATAATCTTGTTTATCACTTCTGAAGTCTTCTTTTTCCTGGGTTTCTTCTGAGCCTTTTACCACGCAAGCCTCGCACCCACGCCTGAATTAGGAGGATGCTGACCCCCAACAGGTATCAACGTTCTAGATCCCTTTGAAGTTCCCCTTCTAAACACAGCAGTACTTCTTGCATCAGGAGTAACCGTCACCTGAGCCCACCATAGCATTATGGAAGGTGAACGAAAACAAGCAATTCACTCCCTTACATTAACCATCCTCCTCGGCTTCTACTTCACCTTTTTGCAAGCCATAGAATATTATGAAGCTCCCTTTACAATCGCAGACGGAGTTTACGGCTCCACCTTCTTTGTGGCAACTGGATTCCACGGCCTCCACGTCATTATTGGATCAACATTTCTAGCCGTTTGTTTAATACGTCAAATTAAATACCACTTTACATCAGAGCACCACTTTGGATTTGAAGCTGCAGCATGATACTGACACTTCGTAGACGTTGTTTGACTTTTCCTCTACATCTCTATCTACTGATGAGGGTCCTAATCTTTCTAGTATTAAAGTGAGTACAAGTGACTTCCAATCACCCAGTCTTGGTTAAATCCCAAGGAAAGATAATGAACATTATTACAACCGTCATCACCATCGCAACAGCACTATGTGTGATTCTCGCTGTCGTATCCTTCTGACTACCCATAATCACCCCCGACCACGAAAAGCTCTCCCCCTACGAATGTGGTTTCGACCCCCTAGGAAGCGCCCGACTACCCTTCTCACTTCGATTCTTCCTAGTCGCAATCCTCTTCCTCCTCTTCGACCTAGAAATTGCCCTCTTACTTCCCCTCCCCTGAGGGGATCAACTAACATCTCCCCTCACAACATTTCTCTGAGCTTCCACCGTTTTAGCCCTTCTCACACTAGGCCTAATCTATGAATGAACCCAAGGGGGACTTGAATGAGCTGAATAAGCAATTAGTTTAAGTAAAACACTTGATTTCGGCTCAAGAACTTCTGGTTAAAGTCCATAACTGCTTAATGACCCCCACCCACTTTGCCTTCTCTTCGACCTTTCTATTAGGACTTACAGGCCTAGCTTTTCACCGAACCCACCTTCTCTCAGCCCTACTATGCTTAGAGGGGATAATACTGTCTTTATTCATTGCCCTCTCACTATGGACACTACAACTAGACTCAACTAACTTTTCAGCCGCCCCAATACTACTCCTAGCATTCTCAGCTTGCGAAGCTAGCGCCGGACTCGCCCTACTTGTAGCCACTGCCCGAACCCACGGTTCAGATCGTTTACAAAACTTAAACCTCCTACAATGCTAAAAATTTTAATCCCAACCCTAATGCTCATTCCCACCATCTGGTTATCCCCTACCAAATGACTATGACCCACAGCCTTACTCCACAGCCTAATTATTGCCCTTGCAAGCCTCACCTGACTAAAAAATCTTCAAGAAACCGGCTGATCCTCACTTAACCTCTATATAGCCACAGACCCCCTTTCAACCCCTCTCCTTATCCTCACCTGCTGACTGTTACCTCTTATGATCTTAGCCAGCCAAAACCATACAGCCTCTGAGCCCATGAATCGACAACGAATATTTATTACACTTCTAACCTCTCTCCAAGCCTTCCTAATCATGGCCTTCAGCGCCACCGAAATTATTATATTTTATGTTATATTTGAAGCCACCCTGATTCCTACCCTTTTTCTCATCACCCGGTGAGGAAACCAAACAGAACGCCTCAACGCTGGCACCTACTTCTTATTTTATACTCTCGCAGGTTCACTCCCGCTCCTTGTTGCCCTCCTACTTCTTCAAAACAGCACAGGCACCCTCTCCCTATTAACCCTTCAATATGTAAACCCCTTCCCTCTATCGACCTATGCTGATAAACTATGATGAGCAGCCTGCCTCCTAGCCTTCCTAGTCAAAATACCGCTTTATGGTGTCCATCTCTGACTGCCTAAAGCACATGTGGAAGCCCCTATTGCTGGCTCCATAATTCTTGCGGCCGTCCTTCTCAAACTAGGCGGCTACGGAATGATACGAATAATAATTCTTCTCGAACCCCTAACAAAGGAGCTCTCCTACCCATTCATCATCTTTGCCCTTTGAGGGGTAGTTATAACGGGCTCGATCTGCCTCCGCCAAACTGACCTAAAATCCCTTATTGCATACTCCTCTGTAGGCCACATAGGCCTCGTTGTTGCCGGCATTCTCATCCAAACTCCCTGGGGCTTCACCGGAGCCCTCATTCTTATAATCGCACACGGACTAACCTCATCAGCCCTCTTCTGTTTGGCAAATACAAACTACGAACGGACACATAGCCGCACAATAGTCTTAGCCCGAGGTATGCAAGTTGTCCTCCCTTTAATAACCTCGTGGTGATTCATCGCTAGTCTAGCAAACCTAGCCCTCCCCCCTCTCCCAAACCTCATAGGTGAACTTATAATCATTACCTCCCTAGTTAACTGGTCTTGGTGAACCCTGGCCCTTACCGGAGCGGGGACCCTCATTACTGCCGGTTATTCCCTCTACATGTTCCTTATAACTCAACGAGGACCTCTCCCCTCTCACATTATCGCTTTAGATCCCTCTCACTCTCGAGAGCACTTGCTTATAACCCTCCACCTCCTACCCCTTCTTCTCCTAATCCTCAACCCCGCGCTAATCTGGGGCTGAACTGCGTGTAGATATAGTTTAACAAAAACACTAGATTGTGATTCTAGAAACAGAGGTTAAAACCCCCTTATCCACCGAGAGAGGCTCGCCAGCACCGGAAACTGCTAACTTCCCCCACCCTGGTTAAACCCCAGGGCTCACTCGGCTTGCTCCTAAAGGATAACAGCTCATCCATTGGTCTTAGGAACCAAAAACTCTTGGTGCAAATCCAAGTAGCAGCTATGCACACTACCCCCCTTATAATATCATCAAGTTTAGCTATCATTTTTATTCTCTTGCTGTTCCCAGTACTAACAACACTCTCACCTCGCCCTCATGACCCCACATGAGCCCTCTCCCACGTTAAAACAGCAGTTAAGCTAGCCTTTCTCACAAGCCTACTCCCCCTCAGCCTCTTCCTCAACGAGGGCGCAGAAACTATCATCACTAACTGAACCTGAATAAACACCCTCATATTTGATGTCAACATCAGCTTTAAATTTGACTTCTACTCTATTATTTTTACCCCCGTGGCCCTATATGTTACCTGATCCATCCTTGAATTTGCAACATGATACATACACACCGATCCATACATAAACCGTTTTTTCAAATACCTTCTCATTTTCCTTATCGCCATGATTCTGTTAGTCACAGCTAACAACATGTTCCAGTTCTTTATTGGCTGGGAAGGGGTAGGAATTATATCCTTCCTCCTCATCGGCTGATGATACGGACGAGCAGACGCAAACACAGCAGCCCTTCAAGCAGTCCTTTACAACCGAGTTGGAGATATTGGACTAATCTTTGCAATAGCCTGAATGGCTATAAATCTCAACTCTTGAGAAATCCAACAAATATTTATCACCGCAAAAGACTTCGACATAACCTTTCCCTTACTTGGCCTCATCATCGCTGCTACTGGTAAATCCGCCCAATTCGGGCTTCATCCATGGCTACCCTCGGCCATGGAAGGTCCCACGCCGGTGTCTGCCCTACTGCACTCCAGCACAATAGTCGTTGCAGGTATTTTTTTACTAGTTCGGCTCAGCCCACTAATGGAGAATAACCAAATTGCTTTAACTACATGCCTTTGTTTAGGAGCATTAACCACATTCTTCACAGCCACTTGTGCCCTAACTCAAAACGACATCAAAAAAATCGTTGCCTTCTCCACATCAAGCCAACTAGGCCTCATAATAGTTACAATTGGCCTCAACCAACCTCAATTAGCCTTCCTTCATATTTGCACTCACGCCTTCTTTAAAGCTATACTTTTCCTGTGCTCAGGCTCCATTATCCATAGCCTAAACGACGAACAGGATATCCGAAAAATAGGAGGCATACATCACCTAGCCCCCTTCACCTCTTCATGCCTCACAATTGGCAGCCTCGCCCTCACGGGTACCCCTTTCCTAGCAGGTTTCTTCTCTAAGGATGCAATTATTGAAGCACTAAACACATCCCACCTCAACGCCTGAGCCCTAGCCCTTACCCTTCTCGCTACTTCTTTCACAGCTATCTACAGCCTTCGCGTCGTATTCTTTGTTTCAATAGGCTACCCACGATTCTCCCCCCTTCCCCCAATCAACGAAAACTACCCCGCTGTAATCAACCCCATTAAACGTCTAGCCTGAGGAAGCATCATCGCCGGCCTTCTAATCACCTCTAATATTACCCCCCTAAAAACCCCTGTCATATCTATACCCCCCTTACTAAAATTAGCAGCCCTCCTTGTTACAATTTCCGGATTACTAATTGCCCTAGAACTAGCTACCCTAACAAACAAACAGCACAAACCTACCCCCAACCTGACCTCCCACCACTTTTCCAATATATTAGGCTTCTTCCCAGCAATTATTCACCGTTTCACCCCTAAACTTAACTTACTGTTAGGTCAATCAATTGCCAGCCAAATGGTAGACCAAACCTGATTAGAGAAGGTAGGTCCTAAGGCAATATCCACCCTCAACCTACCTCTCATCACTACCACAAGCAACGTCCAACAAGGCATAATCAAAACATATCTTACCCTCTTCCTCCTATCACTAGCCCTAGCAACCCTCGTCTTTGCCAACTAGACCGCCCGAAGCGCCCCCCGACTGAGACCTCGAGTCAACTCCAACACCACAAACAAGGTCAACAAAAGGACCCAGGCACTAATTACTAGTATCCCTCCACCTAATGAATACATTAAAGCTACCCCCCCAACATCCCCCCGAACCACAAAAAACCCCCCAAGCTCATCTGCAGTTGTTCAAGAAGCCTCATATCACCCCCCTCAAAAAGCCCCAGATACCCCTACCACCCCTAAACTGTACGCCAATATATACCCTAAAACGGGTCAGCTTCCCCAAGTCTCCGGATAAGGCTCAGCAGCTAAAGCTGCTGAATATGCAAACACCACCAACATTCCCCCCAAGTAAATTAAAAAGAGCACTAAAGACAAAAAAGGTCCCCCATGCCCAACGAGAACCCCACACCCCAACCCTGCCACCACAACCAACCCTAAGGCAGCAAAATATGGGGAAGGATTAGAAGCAATCGCAACTAACCCTAGCACTAATCCAACTAAAAACAGAGACATCACATAAGTCATAATTCCTGCCAGGATTCTAACCAGGACTAATGGCTTGAAAAACCACCGTTGTTATTCAACTACAAAAACTCTAATGGCAAGCTTGCGAAAGACACATCCCCTCCTAAAAATTGCTAATAACGCATTAGTCGACCTTCCTGCCCCCTCAAACATCTCCGCCTGATGAAACTTCGGATCCCTGCTAGGCTTATGTCTAGCTACCCAAATCCTCACAGGCTTATTCCTTGCCATGCATTACACCTCTGACATCGCCACCGCTTTCTCCTCAGTAGCGCACATCTGTCGAGATGTGAACTACGGCTGACTCATCCGGAACATTCATGCTAACGGCGCCTCCTTCTTCTTCATCTGTATTTATCTTCACATCGGCCGAGGACTTTACTATGGCTCATACCTTTACAAAGAGACATGAAACATCGGAGTTATTCTACTCCTCCTCGTCATAATAACCGCCTTTGTAGGCTATGTATTACCCTGGGGTCAAATATCCTTTTGAGGCGCAACCGTCATCACCAACCTCCTATCCGCAGTTCCCTACGTTGGTAACACCCTCGTACAATGAATTTGAGGGGGCTTCTCTGTAGATAACGCCACTCTTACCCGATTCTTTGCCTTTCACTTTTTATTCCCCTTTATCATCGCCGCCGCAACAGTAATTCACCTTCTCTTTCTACATGAAACAGGCTCAAACAACCCCCTTGGACTTAACTCAGATGCAGACAAAATTTCATTCCACCCCTACTTCTCTTATAAAGACCTTTTAGGCTTTGCTGCACTACTAATCGCCCTAACTTCACTAGCGTTATTCTCCCCAAACCTCCTTGGCGACCCAGACAACTTCACCCCCGCCAACCCTCTTGTTACCCCACCCCACATCAAACCGGAATGATACTTCCTATTTGCCTACGCCATCCTTCGATCAATTCCCAACAAGCTAGGAGGCGTCCTAGCCCTTCTTGCCTCTATCCTAGTGCTAATAATTGTCCCCATCCTCCACACCTCCAAACAACGAGCTCTGACATTCCGCCCTCTCACGCAACTCCTCTTCTGAGCCCTCGTCGCGAACGTCGCCATTCTGACCTGAATTGGAGGTATGCCAGTAGAACACCCTTTCATCATTATCGGACAAGTAGCTTCCTTCTTATACTTCTTTCTTTTCCTTGTCCTTACGCCTTTAGTCGGATGACTAGAAAACAAGGCCCTTGAATGATCCTGCATTAGTAGCTCAGCGTTAGAGCACCAGTCTTGTAAACTGGACGCCGAGGGTTAAAATCCCTCCTACTGCTCAAAGAAGGGGGATTTTAACCCCCACCCCTAACTCCCAAAGCTAGGATTCTAAGCTAAACTATTCTTTGTTTAGCGATATTTACATGTATGTATTAACACCATACATTTTTATTAAACATATCAATAATGTTTCAGTACATATATGTATTATCAACATTACTAGGATTTCCCCATTCATTCATCACTTATTTAACTAAGATTTACATAAAGCATTAACTAATTAAAATACATAACTGAATTAATGACGGGCGAAACTTAAGACCTACCACAAAACTCATTAGTCTAGATATACGTGGACACACCATCCCGCCATACCTCACAATTTTAATGTAGTAAGAGCCTACCATCAGTTGATTTCTTAATGCATACGGTTATTGAAGGTGAGGGACAACTATTGTGGGGGTTTCACACAGTGAATTATTCCTGGCATTTGGTTCCTACTTCAGGGCCATATATTGATATTATTCCTCACACTTTCATCGACGCTTGCATAAGTTAATGGTGGGACACATACGACTCGTTACCCAGCAAGCCGGGCGTTCACTCCATCGGGCAAGGGGTTTCCTTTTTTGGTTTCCTTTCACTTGGCATTTCAGAGTGCACACGGTAACAGCTGACAAGGGTGAACATTTCCTTGCGCGCGAGGAAATAGTATTCATGGTGGAAAGTCATTGTATAAAGAACCACATATAAGGATCTCAAGAGCATAAACTATGAATATTACTCGTAAGATTTCTAAGATCACCCCCGGAGGCTTTTGCGCGTTAAACCCCCCTACCCCCCTATACTCCTAAGATGTCTAACACTCCTGAAAACCCCCCGGAAACAGGAAAACCCCTAGTAGTATTTTTTGTGCCCCAGCATGCATCTATTTACACTATTTAAAATCTTTTTTTT